GTTAAAAAAGCGGTAATTCAAATCCACTGCGGTACTCTATGTAAAATTCCCTCCAAAAATAAAATAGAGGGGAAAGATACCAAAGCAGTCTTGTATCAGACTGGCTGTCTTCTTGTAGTTGGATCCCCAAGTTTTTGGAATGCTCCAAACTCTACTTGAGCATCCAAATCTGGGTCAATACCAGCAAAAACATCTCTGAACAAGGTTCTAGCACCATGCCAAATGTGTCCGAAGAAGAAGAGCAAAGCAAACGAAGCATGCCCAAAAGTAAACCAACCCCTTGGACTGCTACGAAAAACACCATCGGATTTCAAAGTCGCACGATCTAATTCAAAAATTTCACCCAATTGAGCGCGTCTAGCATATTTTTTCACAGTAGCAGGATCACTATAACTGACTCCATTGAGTTCACCGCCGTAGAACTCAACGGTTACACCTACTTGTTCAACACTATATTTCGATTCTGCCCTTCTAAAAGGAACATCAGCTCTAACAATTCCATCGCCGTCTACCAAAACGACTGGAAATGTTTCAAAAAAAGTAGGCATACGACGTACAAAAAGCTCACGGCCTTCTTTATCTCTAAAGATAGGGTGTCCTAACCATCCAACCGCTATTCCATCTCCGTTATCCATTGAGCCTGCCCTGAATAATCCTCCTTTTGCCGGATTATTGCCGATATAATCATAAAAAGCTAATTTTTCAGGAATTTTAGACCAGGCTTCTGATAAACTTTGATTTTCGGCTAGCCCAGCGCTAATTCTTCGATATATCTCTTGCTGGAAGTAACCCTGATCCCATTGATAGCGAGTCGGGCCAAATAATTCGATGGGGGTAGTTGCTGAACCATACCACATAGTTCCAGCAACAACAAAAGCTGCAAAAAAGACAGCTGCGATACTACTGGAAAGTACGGTTTCAATATTTCCCATACGCAATCCTTTGTATAGACGTTGTGGCGGTCGGACGCTAAGATGGAATAAACCCGCTAATATGCCCAATGTACCTGCTGCAATATGATGAGAAGCTATTCCTCCCGGAACAAAAGGATCAAACCCTTCCACGCCCCACGACGGATTTACAGGTTGTACTTTTCCCGTTAGTCCATAAGGATCGGACACCCATATTCCGGGACCATACAAGCCTGTTACATGAAATGCACCAAAACCAAAGCAAGCCACCCCGGAGAGAAATAAATGAATTCCAAAGATCTTGGGCAAATCCAAAGAAGGTTTTCCTGTCCGTTCATCACAAAATATTTCTAGATCCCAATAGACCCAATGCCAGATAGCTGCCAAAAAGCATAAGCCAGAAAACACAATATGTGCCCCAGCTACACCTTCGTAACTCCAAATTCCCGGATTCGTTACAGTCCCCCCTGTGATACTCCAACCTCCCCATGAATTGGTTATTCCTAACCGAGTCATGAAGGGAATAACGAACATACCCTGTCTCCACATTGGATCAAGAACAGGGTCAGAAGGATCAAAAACTGCTAATTCATACAGAGCCATCGAGCCCGCCCAACCAGCAACCAGAGCTGTATGCATTATATGAACGGAAAGCAACCGGCCGGGATCATTCAATACAACGGTATGAACACGATACCAAGGCAAACCCATGGAAAATACCCCTTTATCAAAGAAAAATAGACACTACGTAACTTTATTGCATTGAAAAAAACTATACTATGACTATCCTATGGACCTCCCTTGTTCGGTGGATTATTTCCTAAGAAGGGCTAGGTTACTATTTATTCTATTCTGTTTGTAATAATGAAATAATTCTGTTCGTAGGAACAAAGAGAAGCAGATTTATTCTATACTCGATAAGTACCAATACGCAATGGGGGGTTGGTACCATTTTCTATGAGTAAATGTTTATCATTAGAAGGACTTATTCGTAAAAATTTTCCTTTATTTATTTTGTCTTTCTTTCTAAATTTTTCTAATTTATGGATAAAATAAATATGATAAAGCCAATATTATAAAGACAATAAAACCATATTGTTACGTTTCCACATCAAAGTGAAATATAGTATTTAGTTCTTTTTTCTTTCAATTCATGCCTATTGGTGTTCCAAAAGTACCTTTCCGCAGTCCTGGAGAGGAAGATGCATCTTGGGTTGACGTATAGTGCGACTTGTCAGATATATTGGGTCATATGGGATTTCCCCGTTCTCTCCCCCGATCGAGATATCCTCTGTTTCGCCCAAGAAAGAGAAATTGAATCATCAAAAAATTGGAGCGTGAAGTGCAATTAGATGCATTCTTTGGGGAGATTCATAGTACTATTATCAATTAGAATAATTTATGGTTGGCTTTGGTTGGACTAAAAAATGAAGTATCCAGGCTCCGTTTAGAAAAAACCCAATTGGTAATATATCTATGATTACTACATGTATCATAAATGATTGCTGTTTGTTATTTGTAAAGTCATAACAAAAAGAAATGGTGATGGGAAGATTTGTCCTATATGTGCAAATCCAAATCGGGCAGAT